TTCAATTCTTTTATTACTTGAAAAAGTAATAATTCGATTATATAGAACCTTGAAATAAAGAGATAACTTTGAGATTTAGATAAAGGAGGATTGGCGGGTGAAAATAGCAGTTTACGGGAAAGGCGGAATTGGTAAATCAACGACTAGTTGTAATATCTCAGTCGCCCTAGCGAGACGTGGTCAAAAAGTGTTACAGATTGGGTGTGATCCCAAACACGATAGTACTTTTACTCTTACAGGATTTCTAATACCTACAATTATAGATACTTTACAATCCAAGGATTATCATTATGAGGATATTTGGCCCGAAGATGTAATTCACAAGGGTTATGGAGGGGTGGATTGTGTGGAAGCAGGGGGTCCACCCGCAGGAGCCGGATGTGGAGGATATGTGGTGGGAGAAACTGTGAAGCTGTTAAAAGAATTAAATGCATTTTACGAATATGATATTATATTATTTGATGTATTAGGCGACGTGGTTTGTGGAGGTTTTGCCGCTCCATTGAACTATGCAGATTATTGTGTAATAATTACGGATAATGGATTCGATGCATTATTTGCAGCTAATCGTATTACTGCCTCTATAAGGGAAAAAGCTCGTACACATCCACTCCGATTAGCAGGCTTGGTTGGAAATCGTACATCTAAAAGAGATCTTATCCATAAATATGTGGAAGCCTGTCCAATGCCCGTAATAGAAGTATTACCTATTATTGAAGATATCCGAGTTTCCAGAGTCAAGGGTAAAACCTTATTTGAAATGGTTGGATCTGAACCATCCCTTAACTATGTGTGTAAATATTATCTAGACATAGCAGATCAAATATTATCCCAACCAGAAGGTATTGTCCCAAAAGAGATTCCAGATCGGGAATTATTCAGTTTACTCTCTGATCTTTATCTAAATCCCATTGGTGGTGGGGGGCAGAAAAAAAAGAATCAGGAAAATTTACTTGGGTTTACAAGGATTTAGAATCAACAATTTATTCACAATTCGTTGTAAATTCGATCCTTTCTTTTCATTCTTCTTTTTATTCATTATTTCTTTTCCTTATTTATCCTCAACCATTTATTCTTTTCCTCCCTATTATGTCGGCCAAAATTGATGAAACTATAACTTTTGAATGTGAAACGGGTAATTATCATACTTTTTGTCCTATTAGCTGTGTATCTTGGTTGTATCAAAAGATTGAAGACAGTTTCTTTTTGGTAGTGGGCACAAAAACATGTGGTTATTTTCTGCAAAATGCACTTGGAGTTATGATTTTTGCAGAACCCCGCTATGCAATGGCAGAATTAGAAGAAGGAGATATCTCGGCCCATTTGAACGATTATGAGGAATTGAAAACGCTTTGTATTCGGATAAGAAAAGATAGAGACCCCAGCGTCATCATATGGATAGGCACTTGTACTACAGAAATAATAAAAATGGATTTAGAAGGTATGGCACCCAAATTGGAATATGAAATTGGAGTACCAATTCTAGTGGCAAGAGCAAATGGACTGGATTATGCTTTTACTCAGGGGGAAGATACTGTGTTAGCTGTAATGGCACATCGTTGTCCAGAACAAGAATTCCCCATTGGTGAATCAAAAGAAACTATAACAAAAACAAATTTATTCCCTTTTCCTCTTCTGAAGGAAAAGAAATTAGTGGAGTATGCAAATCATCCTCCCTTAGTTATTTTTGGGTCTTTACCCTCGAATTTGGTCTCTCAACTTGATACAGAATTAAGACGCCAATTCATCAAGGTATCGGGTTGGTTGCCCGCTCAGAGATATGCCGATCTTCCATCACTGGGTGATGGAGTTTATGTTTGTGGCGTTAACCCATTTCTGGGTCGTACAGCAACAACTTTGATAAGACGAAAAAAATGTGAATTAATCGTAGCTCCTTTTCCTATTGGTCCGGACGGAACGCGTGCTTGGATTGAAAAGATTTGTCCTGTATTTGGTATTGAGACCCAGAGTCTGGAGGAAAGAGAGGAACGGATATGGGAGAGTTTAAAGGATTATCTTTATTTGGTACGCGGGAAATCTGTCTTTTTCATGGGAGATAATCTGCTAGAAATATCTCTAGCAAGATTCTTAATCAGATGTGGCATGATCGTTTATGAAATTGGTATTCCATATATGGATAAACGGTATCAAGCTGCTGAATTAGCACTTTTACAAGATACATGTATAAGAATGTGTATACCAATACCACGAATTGTGGAGAAACCAGACAATTCGAATCAGATACGACGTATGCGCGAGCTACAACCCGACTTAGCCATCACCGGAATGGCTCATGCTAACCCGTTAGGGGCGAGAGGAATTGGTACTAAATGGTCAGTTGAATTTACTTTTGCCCAGATTCATGGATTTGCCAATGCGAGAGATGTACTTGAATTGGTTACCCGCCCTCTACGACGTAATGAAAATTTAGATAACTTGGATCGAACCACCCTGGTCAGAAAGAACAACGAGTTCTATACCAGTACTTCTACTCCTAGATAAGATAACAGGGAATATATGTATTAATAGCATATGCATATATCCAGATGTTATGTTATAATATCTATTCTAAATCGATTTCCTATATGTTAGATATTGGAATCTATTCTGTTAAATCGAATTTATGGATGTATAAAATGATAACTATTCCTATCTGTATCTCCCATATATATATGGGGGATACCAGATCTATTTATTCTATTCCTGTTTCTCATTCTTTTATTTCGATCAAAAAGGAGTTTCAATATGATAAGAGTACTTGATCTACTATGGGATCCATTATCATCATGGGTAGAAGTCTCAGGTCCGATCATTTTATTTGGGCTATATTATGGATTTATAACTACATTGCCTTTTGGTCCCTCTAAAATATATTCCATGAGATCTTTCTTTTTGGGAGAAACTCTCTATGGTATAATAGCTATAAGTGGTTCTATTATGGGACAATTAATAGTCTTTGTGTCCATGTACTATTCGCCCATCTATGCAGCGTTGTGGAAACCTCACGCAATAACTTTATTAGTGGTACCATACATGTTCTTTCGTTTTTATCAAATTAAGAAAGAACCTTCAAGTTCTGAATCTCTGCACCCCATAAATTCGATCAACAATCCAAAAATTCTAAGTATATTTATGGGTGGTCTAATTCTTCAATTGTTTAATCCCATTCTTTTAGCAAATCCTGTATTAACAAGACTGGTTAACCTCTTTCTTTTTCGTTACAGCGATAATATCTCATTTATTATAAGTAGTTTTTGCGGTTGGTTGGGTGGTCATATTCTATTCATAATTTTGACAAAATCGGTATCTTTACGTATAGAACGTAATTCACCTATCGATTATACTATATTAAGACGTTATATCCATCGAACCTTTAGTCTACTTCTTTTTTATTATTGTTTCTTCTGTTTAGGTAGAGCCCCATCACCGTTCCTTATAAGCAATAATGATTACATCGGTGACAAAAATGATCGCTCTGCGGCTAAAGATGATCACTCTGTGGCTAAAGATGATCACTCTGTGGATGCGGCTAGAGATGACCGCTCTGTGGCTAAAGATGATCACTCTGTGGCTGCGGTTAGAGATGATCACTCTGTGGCTGCGGTTAGAGATGACCGCTCTGTGGCTATAGATCCGAAAAAACTGAAAGGACTTCTGAAAGAAGAACAATTATCATGGTTCAAGCAACCATGGCCCATTATGTTCTTTGATCATAATAGAGCTTATCGGCCGATACGATATATCGGGAATAGCCCTACTCAACTAGGTCCTGTGAGGACCGAAGTATCTCAATATTTTTTTGGGACATATTTGAGTGATGGAAAACAAAGAATCTCTTTTACGTTTTTACCTAGTGTATCGGTCCTTGGGGAAAAGCTCGGGAAATATAGAGATCTTTTAGATACTTCTTGCTCATCTGAGGATCCTTATCATAGGTGGATCCATACCATGAAAAGAAGAAGAGATTATTTAGGGAATGAATTTTCGGATCGAGTGAAAGCTTTAAGCAATGGATCTCCTGCTGAAAATGTTATGGAAAGGAGAGTTCAATTCTCCAATTCTCAGGGAGATTCTTTTACTGAAATGTATGATCCATTCCTTAATGGGGCATTCCGTGGAACAATAAACCAATTCGAGTTCCCCCAAATGCTGAACGATTCGATTATTTCAAATCTTTCGGATTTGACAGAGGTATCTATGAAAGACTGTAAAGAGGGATTCCAAAATGATCAATTTGGGTATGGGTACCATATCTCTCATCATTGGCAGGAATTGGAACACGAAAGCTTTCGACTACCCTGGGAACTCTTACCTACAGATACTGGTCGTTCGCTCATTCCGATCACTAAATCATCGGAAATAGTCAAAGTGGAACCTATTTCGAAACGGCTTTATCTATTAACAGAACGAATAATTTCAAATCAAGCAAGGAAGATCTTTGAAGAGTATTTGTCGAATATAGATTCTTCAAATATAGATTTTTATTTTGGTAACCTGATCTATCCAAAAGATTTGTTGGAAATGCCTTCTGATCAGATTCAAGAGATCTATGCAAAAGATGATGATTTGTTCATCAATTTCCTGCGGTTGGAAATAGCCCTTCGAGTAGCCTATATAGATATCGTACCGGAAATAGCTTCATGTAATGAACGGATCTACACAAACTATTTGGTTAATATTTACAGCCAAATCGACGGTAGAAACGTTGCACCCACAGGTACCGTAAAATGGGAATTTATTCTCGATCTTGTTACTACGGAACAGAAGGTTACTTCTGAACAGATTTTCCTTTTCGAGTCTTTGGCGCAACATGAGTGGACAATACTACGAAATTTTCGTGGGAATGTATCTACGGATGATTCAACGCAAACGAAAGATTTTATTACCCTTTACAACGAAATACTATTGAATGAACTTCTCCAAATTATAGAGATTCCGAAACATGTGCCTCGATTTTCATCTGGTTTGATGATAGGTGAATATGATGATGGTTCCACAACTGAACCCACAGAGAATAGGATTCGTCCAAGAAAGGTAAGAAGTACACTGACTTTTTCTCTTGGGGAAAGACAAATAGTTATGAAACGTTATTTTGAAGAGACAGATTATCGTCGGAACTTAATCAGAGGATCCATACGTGCTCAAAGACGTAAAATTATGATATGGAAGAGGATGCAACCGAATGCACATTCCTTTTTCTTTTTGGTAAGAATGGAAATACCCGCTTATCCTAAAGATTATTACGACATGTCAAATTCTGATAGAGTGAATGAACAAACCCAGAAGAAGAAAATCCATAGATACGAAGAATCGAAGCCGATCATCCCCTCCTACAATCCGGCACTCGTTGAGTCCTTATGTACACTGTGGTCGGAATTGAACCATTTAAGAGGTTTATTATTAGTGGCTCAATCAATTTTGAGAAAACGTATAATATTACCATCACTTATAATAGCCAAGAATATCGGTCGTATATTACTATTTCAAGTCCCCGAATTTTCCAAAGATTGGGAAGAAATGAGGAGAGAAGTGCATGTAAAATGCGCTCCTGATGGAGCCGAATTTTCCGAAACAGAATTCCCAGACAATTGGAAACAAAATGGTATGCAGATAAAGCTTCTATTTCCTTTTCGTTTGAAGCCTTGGCATAGATCCAAACTCCGATTCGAAAACAAATTGCGTTGGAGTTATTTAACAACTCTTGGATTGGAAACTGACGTACCTTATGGTGATCCAATCCCAAATTTAGGACCTTTTTCCGAATTTTTTCAACCTATCTTCACAAAATTTATCTTCAAAAAATTGAAAAGAGGATTGAGGAGAGGATGGATCATCTTCAAAAAAGTGAAAAGAGGATTGAGGAGAGAATTTATTCTCTTCCAAAAATTGAAGAGAAAATTAATGGGATCTACAGGAATAAGACGCGTTCCACAAGTTAGATATATAGACAAGAGTGAACTGAATGACCGGATACAAAATCAATTACCGAGTGAGGCTACCCCTATGAGTAGTGCAAATGATTCACCAGAAGTTAATGATCAATTTGGATATGAAACCCGAACAATTAATGTTAAAGATCCAGATGATCGGACGACCACAATGAAGGAGCGGATCGAATCTATCGCGATCATAAATAGCCCTCCTATAACTGGAATGTCTCTGGTGGATTCAGAGATTAATACCGGATCGAAGGGGAGTTTTAACATATTGGGATCAACATTAAAAAAACGATTGGTTCAGATTCGGCGAATACCTGGTCGATTTCGAAATAAAAGTGTCCAATTAATCCGAAAAAGGTTCTATTCTATGAAATTAATGAAACTTTTTCTCAAAAGAATGGACCAAGATCTTTTACCAAGTGTTATTCATTTCATCGGGTTAAATATAAAATTTTGGATTCGATCCGCTTGGATCCGATCCACGGGGAATATAGCAACAATTTACGGACGAATATTCATTCTCAATAATTCTATTTCAAGAATAAATAGAGGTCAAATTACCAACTACTATTTGATCAACGAAAAAATACAAGATTTTGAAATTCGTCCTGATCAAAACATGTTCTCAATGTCCCAAGCATATGTATTTCACAAAATATGGCAGATAAGGGCAATGAACAGGTCCTATTCAAAGTATTTATTACAATCTCGAGCCCAAACATCATATCCCTTGATCAAGAAGAAGATCAAAGAATTATTAGATATACAAAGAATATTGGATCACGAGAAACCACAAGATCTGAAGGAGAATGACTGGAAACAATGGTTGAGATGTTTTGACCAATACAATTTATCCCCACAGATATGGTCTAGGATAAACCCACAGAAATGGAGAAATATAGTAAGTAAGCAATGTACGTGCTATGAAGAACGATTCATTCCCTATGAACAACAAAAAGATTCTATATTTGCAGCTGTGATGGAACCTTCTTTGGGATTACTTCGGAAAATAAACAAACGTTACAGATACGATCTTTTATCATATAGTTATCTCAATTCGACAAAAGATTTGGATATTCTCAATTCGGCATCGGATATTCTCAATTCGGCATCGGATATTCTCAATTCGGCATCGGATATTCTCAATTTGCCGAAAGATTTGGATATTATCAATTCGCCAAAAGATTCGGATATTCTCAATTCGGCATCGGATATTATCAATTCGCCCAAAGATTCGGATATTATCAATTCGCCAAAAGATTCGGATATTCTCAATTCGGCATCGGATATTATCAATTTGCCAAAAGATTCGGATATTCTCAATTCGGCATCGGATATTATCAATTCGGCATCGGATATTATCAATTCGCCAAAAGATTCGGATATTATCAATTCGCCAAAAGATTCGGATATTAACGGACCGCCAGTACAACCTGATATACCAGATGATCAAGATATTACCGATCGTGAAGGAATTCCCAGGGAAAAGTGTATTCGTGATATTATCGAGGAGGATTGGAAGGGTACCGATTTCAATCTCGTGAATGGTCCTCGTTCTACTATTGATATTTACGATGCTATTGATATTTACGATGCTATACGTTCTTGTACTTACGATCATACAACAATGATTGACAGGCAGAAGACTGATCTTAAGACTGATCTTAAGACTGATCTTAAGACTGATCTTAAGACTGATCTTAAGACTGATCTTAAGACTGATCTTACGACTGATCTTAAGACTGATCTTACGACTGATCTTAAGACTGATCTTAAGACTGATCTTACGACTGATCTTAAGACTGATCTTATTACGAATCAGCAGGGGATTGATGAGACGCAAAGAGACAATGTTGGCATTATGGATTCTCCGGAAATCGAGAAGAGAGGATCCGGATTAGATTTAAAATTATGGTTATTCCCGGAACTTTTGGGAATCAAGAATATATATTACACTAAATCGAAGTCCGTACCAGGAAAATCGTTTTTACGAGACGAACGAGACCGGAAAAAGATAGAGGAAGAAGAAGATGTTCTAAAACAAGGAATAGGTCTTAGATCAGATGTTCAGAACAAAAAAGGAACAGAGCATAATCGGAACGATGAATATGGTAAAGTAGAAGAGAAACAAACTGGTAAAGTAGAAGAGAAACAAACTGGTAAAGTAGAAGAGAAACAAACTGGTGAAGTAGAAGATCAACAAACTGATGAAAAGAAAAAAACTGGTAAGCCTCAAGTTTTTGTTCAATACAAAGCGGTAGAAGATATAGGAGAAGAAAGTATATCCAAGCTGTCGAAGATTGGCAGGGTTATGTCCGGAATTAAGGATCCGGAACAATATATTTGGACCAATATCCAAGAGGGAAATGTTAACCTAAAACTACTGTTCCTTATTCTTCAGAATCAGAAGGACAATAAAAATGAAATATCGGAAGAGAATATTCCTCAGGGGGATGTTCCGAGAAAGGTAAGCAATGGAAATGACATATCGGAAGAGAATCTTCTTCAAGAGGATGTTCCGAAAAAGGTAAGCAATGAAAATGAAATATCGGAAGAGAATCTTCTTCAAGAGGATGTTCCGAAAAAGGTAAGCAATGGAAATGAAATATCGGAAGAGAATATTCCTCAGGGGGATGTTCCGAAAAAGGTAAGCAATGGAAATGAAATATCGGAAGAGAATATTCCTCAGGGGGATGTTCCGAAAAAGGTAAGCAATAGAAATGAAACATCGGTAAATAAAAAAATATTGGTCCCCGAACCATATCGTTTATCAAGCATACCGGATGACGAATTCCTGATGTATAAAATCGTCAGTATTTCATTGAAGTTTCAAAATAGAGCCCGGGAGTGGATAGATGGAAATCTTTATGATGGATCTGCGCAATGCGGGAAAATTCTGGGGGATAGAAAAAACATTTTTAGTTCCCTCAATTTAGAAGATATTTTGCTTCCAAAACGTCGTAGAGAATTTCGAATCCTGAATCGGTTTGATCCGGAGAATGATCATGTAGGATTTTCCAATGGAAAAGACATACAAAATGACGAAGAACTCATGGGAAGAGACCAACATCTTAGCGTAGATACAACACAAATAATTAAACGTTTTCTTTGGCCTAGTTATCGATTAGAGGATCTTATTTGCATGAATAGATATTGGTTCAATACAAATGATGGGAGTCGATCTGCGATGTTGAGAATACGTATGTATCCCCAAACTTTCAATTGATAGATTTTTTGCTTCAATTCCGTTTTCGTCGAAAAAAAAAAAAAGAATTGATTCAATAGAGTTTCAGGATATGGCCAAAATTGAACCAATCTGTTCGTTCCATTTCATCAATGTGAAAAGATTCTACATATCGTATCGTATTTTGCCATAGGTCCAAAACTAGATGTTCCTCCAAGAAGATAGAAAGAATCCGACCAATTTTTCTTAAATAGAAATGGTCGGAACGAATCAGAATTATTATATGGACCATGAAAACGAAAGAATGGATCTAATTCTTTTTTCTGACTCGGGAAAAAAATTCCATTCAGCTCCGGGAAAATTTGTTTTTTTATGATTAAGAATTTGTCCATTAGTTCGTCTCTTATTCCCAATAAACAGAGAGGATCTGTTGAATCTCAGGTATTTTATTTAACCAATCGGGTCCTAAGACTTACCCAGCATCTGCAATTACACGGAAGAGACTATTCATCCCAAAGGGGTTTGTGGAAAATTTTGAGCAAACGTAAGCAACTTCTGGTTTATCTCTACAAGAGGGATAAACTTCGTTACGATGAATTAATTGGTAAATTGGGTATTCGTGGGCTAAAAACCCGTTAATTTTTAAGTTTTCAATTCCAATCCAATTTTTAGAGATCCCGGATCCTGATTAGTCGTTCTTTTTTTATCATTTATAAAACGAACCGGAGAGGGGTGACATATAACCATGCTTGCTGAAAGACCCCCTGATGGTAAGTATGGATCCTCATTATCCATCGATGGTGTTCTTCGACTTATTGCTAGATGGTAAAGATGTTATCGACTGTGAACCTCTATCAGATTATTTACATAGGGGGGGAGGGATAAAATTGTTTAGAACCGAACAATAGTCCAATATCTCCCCTATGTAACGCAATGGGATTATTTAGTTACTATGTTCACAGAGGCAATAACGGTAAATGCGCCGAAAAGATTGATCGGGAAATATGTATCCCGAAGGGATAGCTATAGCAGAGTGATTATGCTAGAGTTGGGTCGTATAGCTTTTCATGGCGGATATCGGTACGCAAACTCTCTCTTCCTATATTTTTCACAAACTCCCTTCTCTTCTATTTTTGGAGAGAGGGATCAGAATATCTATTCAATATGACCAGAATCTATCGAAATCTCTATAGTATTACGATTGATCAAAAACATTATTGATACATATAAAACTCATTATTCAAATTACCTGTCATGATTGGACCATATTCGGGGTGATTTGGAGGGATCGAAATGATACAAATATCTTTGTCCCATTGACAAAAATACAGAACCTTAACATATTGGTTCCAAATATAATGGATAGGATTCGTTTTATATTCATAATATCCCGTTATTAGCCATCTTTATTGGGCATATATTAGAAGATTTGGCTATATATGATCTTATTCAATTTAAAACTTTTTACTAACTAATGGAGATCCAATGGCACATTCGGTCAAAATTTATGATACATGTATTGGTTGTACCCAATGCGTACGAGCTTGTCCCACAGATGTATTGGAAATGATACCTTGGGAAGGATGTAAGGCTAAGCAAATTGCTTCTGCTCCAAGAACAGAAGACTGCGTAGGTTGTAAGCGGTGCGAATCCGCTTGTCCAACAGATTTCTTGAGTGTACGTGTTTATTTATGGCATGAGACAACTCGTAGTATGGGTCTAGCTTACTGATCAATATGCACAATAAAAATGGTTAAATCCATCTCATATTTTTTCATTCTTTTTTTTATCCACTGATAAAAACCCATACTCGAATCCAAGATTTCGAGTATGGGTTTTTATAGAGAGAGATGGAAAGTATCTTCTATTTCTATAATGAGCGAATTACCTTGGCTCGGTCAACAATATTTGTTAGTTCGCCCATATCTGCAGGTTCGGTAATATCATTATTTCCCCATCCATAAAGGGGCTGATCCGATGGTATACTCTAGGTATTTTTTTACTAGAACTCTTCCTCATTACCTATACATTCCGTCCGTTACCATTTCCAATTCGATAATTCATTGATCCGATTGAAAGAAGAAAGAGTCTAACTGGATAGATCTTATTTATTTTCATTGGAGATTGGGAATTGACGGACTTTCCATTGGACCTATTTGACGGGATTTGTTACCACTTTGGCCATTTCAGTTGCTTGGCCAGTTACTCAAAATCTTCGATCGTTGCATTTTATGCAATAAAATCACCAATTTTTCCCTTACATACCTGGTTACCTAATACTCATGGGTAAGCACATTATAGTACATGTATGCTTCAGTAGCCGTTCCATTTCAAATGGGAGGATATGGGTTAATCCAAACATAGAATTGCTACCTCATGCTCATTTTATATTGATTTTCGCATAGGAGCGGTTCAAATCGTCTATGCAGCTCCAACTTCTCTGGGTCAACGGAATTGGAAAAGGAGGATAGTCTTCAGTATCCCATATGGGTTTTGTAATTATTGGTTCCATGGTAGATACAGGTCTTAATGGATCCATTTGAAAATGATCTTTCATGGATCAATTGGTGCGGCACTTTCATTCTTAGCGGGAACAAGTGACGATAGGATACGTACTCTTCTTCTTAATGAAATAAATGGTAGGGCTATGCTAATACCTAAAAGACTATGTCCAGTAGTTTTTAAATGTCTTCTTTTGCATTGCCGGAAATCCGTGGTTTTGTGGCAGAATCTATTAGATTTTCTTCCCGAGAAACTGGATAAATATTATTCGACCTTCCAAATTGAATCATTGTTACTGCAATAGCGGCAATTGGAACGATATTAACTCCCATCCACTTGTTGTCTATGTTACGTCGAATATTCTATATAAGTTTAGAATGTGACGAACCCTCATATAACGGATTCTGGACCAAGAGAGATTTGAATCCTGATCTGTCTCTTTCTACCCATAATAGGTATTGGTGCTTATCCCGATCCAGTTCTCTTTATATTGGATGATGGGGTAGAAGTTAGTTCATCTCGATCCTTCCATCCATGAAATGAATGGCAAAAAATTATTTTTGTACTTTCCGAATGGATTGTTAGCTATATAATAGAATTAATGGATCCAACTTTTTTCTCTTTTGAGAGATTAATGGAATGGAGCGAATCAACAATGAAATTCTTTATCTTTTATTTTGATCTAATATAGTTCAAGTTATTTCAAGTAGTGATTCCATAATTCTATAATAAATCTTTGAAATAACTTGGACCAGTTATTGATGTCACTTATTTTCAATTACATAAAGGAACTGGATCGAATCTATCCTTCCTTTTCCCTCCCGGAATTCGGTCCATTTATGGTTCCAACCATCCATAGCTGTGTAACCCTATTCCTAATAGATTGACCCCCAAATAACGGATCCAAACTATAGAAAATCCTAAAGAAGCCACAATTGCCGGTTCCTCACCCTGCCAACCCTTATTCATTCTAGTATGCAGATAGATTGCGAATATGGTCCAAGTAATTAATGCCCAAGTCTCTTTTGGATCCCAGCTCCAATAAGATCCCCATGCTTCATTGGCCCATATTGCTCCAGAAAGAGTACCTATGGTTGAAAGAGAAAAACCGAGACCAATCGCACGATAACTCCAATTATCTAATTGTTTAATCAATTGACATTTACGATAATTCGTTGATGAAAAAGAAAAAGTGTATTGCAAATCACTTTTTTGTTTTTCATGTGAATAAAAATTTTCATTGGTAAGAATGGATCGGGAAAATAAATTGTCCATCGCACCAAGAAGAACCTGTCTATTTACTCCGGACATAATTACTAGAAGAGCTATTGATGCTAGGGATCCACATAAAAGGGTTGCATAGCTGAACAATATCATACTTACATGCATCATTGACCAATGAGATTGTAGCGCGGGTACTAACATTCCGGATCGTTGCATTTCCTCCGGAAGACCTAAAGTAGCAAAACCATGAGTTAACATAGCACTTGGCGCCGTGATTGCACCTAACCACCGATCATCTCGGCTCCGTACTTCTAGAACTATATGGAGCACGGATGAACTCCAGGAAAGGAACATGAATGATTCATACAAATTACTCAACGGTAAATGTCCCGAATAGAGCCAACGAGTAATTAATAATCCCGTTGTACAAAGAAAAGTAACTATCATGCCCTTTCCTCCCGAACTACTTAGTCCTTCAATTCGATAAACTAAGGTTCCCCAATAAATGAGAGTGACAACCAAAATAAGAGAAAAAGAGATGTGAGCCAATATATGTTCTAAAGTTATGAATATCATAATAAACCCATTTATTCATTTTATTCCCAAATGAGATCTATGATGGAAAGATAGGATTGATCTATCACAATGGAAATAGATTGAACAGATATTGCTACATAGGAAGAATTGATTGATGAGATCTTCTTGAAAAAATGCCGCCACTCGGATTTGAACCGAGATGCTCTCGCACTGCTTCCTAAGAGCAGCGTGTCTACCAATTTCACCATGGCGGCTTCGTAGGGACCATACTAGCTTATTTACACCAGATCGTCAATGTTATGAACGTGTCTAGCAGAGGGAGTAATCTGTGAATATAACATATGTCCAAATAAAATATAAGTTGGGGCATTGACATTTGAATCAATTTTATGTTGGTTGATGGTTATAACGGAGCATGGCGCAGCTTGGTAGCGTGCCATCTTGGGGTGATGGAGGTCGTGGGTTCAGATCCCGCTGCTCCGAAAGAGAATGAGGAAATAGTAACATGCGTTATCGGACAAAGAATATCTTTCAATTTTGGTTCACGATGGTCGGAGCAGCTAGATTCCAAACAATAAAGAGAGATACATGGCTCAGCACTTTTCAATCTTTTTGATTGGATGGTTTGATTATATACATATCTAGAACGAAACTATGTTTCTGATCCATGATTTCCCGTGTTATTTTTCTCCAATATTTATAAAAAATGAAATCGTTTCGATTCTAGTTTCGGATCGAAATGGATGGATTGGGATGTTGATAAGGTTTAGCTACCGGAAATATAGCATAATGGTAATGCTGAAGTTCATTCGGGATCCTTACAAAAAATGATGAACTCTAATCCTTTTCCAGTGGGAAGGAAGGCGGAATGAATAGAGGAATGGTTTCTAAATTCCCCATTTCTCCAGATTGGCTGAAGGGAAGTACTGTAATGGAACTAATTAATGACCGTGTCCCTTTCGTACAACCACCCTTGGAGTACCCGAATAAAATGATTTATTTCGCATCACCATTCTCCAGGGTCCTGAAGGGTGGTGTCGTATATTCGCTCGTGTTGTGCTATGGATCATCCAAATCAATTGATTTCAATTTTGATTCGGATGATCCAGAGGAATCATCATTGGCTATGCAATAAAAACTTTTTGAATGACCGGTGGAGATAGACTTAGCTAAAGAAAAAGCTTTTATTGCGGCCCGATATGCTTTTCCCTTCCAAACATTTTTACGAATTTTTTTCTTGGATCTAGAAGTACGCTTTTTTGGAACTGCCATAAGGAACAATGGGTTTAATTCATATATTGTGATGTGAAAGACATCTTATGTATTTCATTTATTCATTTCTCTCGTAGAGAACTCCGCATATTCTTTATCGGAGTCTGCTGCAAATTGAATCAATCTATTCTCTCGACGAACACGTAAAATAAATAATAATGGAATCTACCAATTCAATTTAAAGGTAAATTTCCATGATATATTCTCATCCATTTTATAGAATATATTTATATAACGATCGATATCGAGGGAATATCTTTCTTTTTCATCCTTCTTCGAATGAGTTTCACTCGGTCCTTGATTCTCCGCGATCATCTCATCCTTCTTGTTAATGTTCCTGTCATATCCTGAATTGAAACTAATGGGATTGGAATGCTTTATGGATCGATTGTAAGATCTTTTCAATTGGAAAGACAGGAAAAGATGCGGAAATATAAACCAATTTTTGTTTAAAGGTTTTCAATATTCTTCCGATGTTTCATTTCCGAGTTCCATAAAGTTTATATGTATAGGAAATAGTTTCATCAAACAGAAATTTTTTCTCTCGATCATACTACTTTTATGATTGACGTGATATATGAGGACCGAGAATGTAAGTACTACTACACCTTTTATCAAAAAATATGGATTTCTTTTACGTAGATCGCGTAAAAGCAACGTACTGAGAATTCTAAGGTCAAAGAGCTTTATAAGGCGCTTCCGATGCGAAAGGATTTTCATTAAAAATCTCATCAAATTGGATTCGGTCCATGGATTGCATAGAAATTTATAACTTTGTATCTCTTCCCATTTTATTAGCCAGGATCTTCTTTTTTTCATTTATTTTTTACCCCAATTACAGGGAGAATGAATCTAATTCAATACCATGAAAAAGAAAGAGTTCGTGTAAATGAAACGAGCGAGCCTCTGGAGTGAAGAGAGCTATAATATTCAAAACATAAATTTGTTTGATGGAAGGGCTCACATACATTCAGAATTGTTTTTAGGCATAACTTGAACTTGTATTCATTCGCTTCATATCGGCCCGGAGCTCACTTCCAGTATAGCCATCCATACCCTATCATGTAAATACCACGGGCCTCCTACGATACGAAGAGTCATAAAATAAAAAAAAAATAGATAGAAGGGCTCACATTAGGTTTAGGGATAATCAGGCTCGAACTGATGACTTCCACCACGTCAAGGTGATACTCTACCGCTGAGTTATATCCCTTCCCTACCCTCATCTGGAAAGAGAACTGACTTATGAATAATAACTTACCAAAGGGTCGATAGACTCAACACCACTATCCCACTATTTTATCTCGAACAACTTGAAGCTTTCACACTACTACGAAAAGAAAGAATGAGAAAGAAAAGACTAGATACTTTTCTGAGTCAATTCTATCGAAAATAGTATTTCCTACTGATTCGAATCATAACATATGGTCCCGTAAAATCGGTAATATTTTACCTATCTCGATCAAGAAAGTTTTACATTAACATGAAAAATATTTTGTTCAGCATGTTTGATCCGATCTAGCACTAGTGCGTGCGAAAAGGACTTAATATTGTTTGGAAAAACAAGGAGAACAGGATCGAGTAAAGATTATACGGAGATGATACGGATCAAATTGTTCTTCTTGCACCAAGGATATTACCGTTTCCGAAAAATAAGATCTACTTTTATATCTTTTATATCTCTTTCCATTCAAAAGTTTCGATGTTTTTCCACTTCGAGACCCCAAAAATGAACAAATTCCTTTTCTCAGGAACACGTACGGGATCCATCATTACAGAACAGAAAAGAGAAGACCCTATGCTATGCAACCGTTAACTACTTAATATAAATACATTTACATCCTACCGGAACATAATTTGTAACTAGCATCGCTATCCTCTTGCCTAGCGGGCAAATATTGACTTCCCTAGATGGAAATACTTCTGAATCTGGATCGATGTGAGAGTACAACTACATTTCCAAAATGCATGTTGTCTCTTCGGAACAGATTGACCCCTTCGCTCTCTCGTGGTACAATCCTCTTCCCGCTGAGCCCTTACTTTTTTTTCCACCGATCCACAGAAACAAGATATAGGACTGATGCCAGCAGTTCATCATAGGAGAAAAGACTCACCGAGCGAGATCATTGACTAATCAGATAAAAAGGAACTTCCTTTTCCGTATACTTTCTCTGGCCATATCGATTGCTATTTGCGGGCCTTACACAGTCGATCATATCTCATATAGATATGGATATATATCTCTTCAACATAGGTCATCGAAATGATCTTGGACAACCCCAACCAAAGCACGAAAGCCAAGATATTTCATTAAATTGATTCCTGTTCGAATTCGAACAGTGTATAACCACATGGATAAGCTCACATTAACCCGTCAATTTCGAATCCAATTTGTGATTTGGAGGAATGATATATCGAGATATCAAGAAGGAATTAGCATGTAATAATGTCGATTCATACAAAAGAGTATTTTTTCAGACGCTATACTTATAGGATGGGAATAGAGAAGGAATAATAAATCCCGAAGATTTTGCATAATCTTAAAAAAAAAAAAAGAAAAAAAGAAAAAAAGATGATTCATTAGTGTTTGGTTAGAACACGAAAACGTGTTTTACTGAATTGGTTCCAGTTACTCTTTGAGACATAATGCATGAAGGAAGGGAATATGAATATTCTCGAACAACGAAAAAAATCCAATTTATCCTACTTCGAAAGAATCGAACGAGAAGCCGTATGAGGTGCAAATCTCATGTACGGTTTTGTAGAGTGACAGTGAAGACAACTTATCTGTCAACTTTTCCACTATCACCCCCAAAAAACCAAACTCTGCCTTACGTAAAGTTGCCAGAGTACGATTAACCTCTGGATTTGAAATAACTGCTTATATACCTGGTATTGACCATAATTTACAAGAACATTCTGTAGTATTAGTAAGAGGAGGAAGGGTTAAAGATTTACCCGGTGTGAGATATCACATTGTTCGAGGAACCCTAGATGCTGCCGAAGTAAAAGATCGTCAACAAGGGCGTTCTAGTGCGTTGTATATTCTTACTTATCTAAGACTTGTATCATTTCATGATGATGCCATGTGAATTGCTAGGAACATGTGAAGTATATGGCTAACCTAAGAACGAACGTTTTGTAAGGGGACTAGAGCAGGCTACCGTAAAACAAACGATCTTCTTTTTCTAGGAGATTTGGAACTATTATATGTCTAAGGTTTAATATCGAAATCATTTTCGAAGTTTTCCCTGATTGTTTCAACAGAAAATTTTAAATACCTTGACCTTTTTAGAACAGGTTCGAGTCAAATAGCAATGATTTGAAACACTTTTTTTATACACTATTTTGTAAACCTAAGGACTTGATCGTATAGATATGTAAAATACAGGATTTCCAATCATAGCAAAAGAAAGAAAGGGAACGGATACTCAATCGAGAGTGAGTAAACAGAATTATATGCATAAAGAATATATCTCATCTATGCAGATATAATCATGTGGAAAGCCGTATTCGACGAAAGTCGTATGTACGGTTTGGAGGGAGATCTTTCATACCTTTAGAGATCCACCCTACAATATGGAGTCAAAAAGCCAAAATAAATGATTTATTTTCATTCAGCCTTTATGAAATAGATTCTTGAACCTTTTTCACACTCATGTCACGGCGAAGTACTGCAGAAAAAAAAACTGCAAAATCCGATCCTATTTATCATAATCGATTAGTTAACATGGTGGTTAACCGTATTCTTAAAAACGGGAAAAAATCATTGGCTTATCGAATTCTTTATCGAGCCATCAAAAATATTCAACAAAAGACAGAGAAAAATCCACTATCTGTTCTACGCCAAGCAATACGTAGAGTAACTCCCAATGTCACAGTAAAAGCAAGACGTGTGGGTGGATCAACTTATCGAGTTCCCATCGAGATAAGATCTACACAAGGAAAAGTACTTGCCATTCGTTGGTTATTAGGGGCATCTCGAAAACGTCCGGGTCGAAATATGGATTTCAAATTGAGTCACGAATTAATGGATGCTGCCAGAGGGAATGGCAATGCTATACGCAAAAAGGAAGAGACCCATAGAATGGCAGAGGCCAATAGAGCTTTTGCACATTTCCGTTAATTAATAAAAAGGATCGAGCGAGATCTACCTATCTATATAGTTGATTTACATATCCTGATAAATTATAAATTGATTCCCGTTCGGATCGGGATGGATCCATTTTATCGGAACAAAAGAGAAAAAAGAAGAAGGAACATAAATCATAGATAGATCAACTAAGTCCTCTTGGGAAGGCTTCCTTAAGGAATAAGGAGATAGATTATGGAGGAATATTCGATCCTATTCATGAGGATTATGTCAATCTCCTATTCCGAAAATTGGAAGTTGGAACATATTTCTACTCTTTCAGAGATTGAATGAAATTACTAATTCATGATCTGGCATGTACAAAGTGAAAACTTCATTTTCAATTATACCCTGAGATCATTTGAAAGAGTTTCATTTGCTTTTCTTCCATGGAAGTTATCTTTCCCCGGCCAGAATGTATCCTGATTCTCGGCCTAATTCTTGATGATCAATTTAATCCCTGATCAAGAAGATATAGCTTGGTCCTATTTCATCCCTTAAAAAGTTTAGTAATAAGCATAGCGGTCTTATCATTTCGATGGAGAGAAGAACCTATTATCAGCTCTTTGGGTCATTTCCGAACGAACAATTGAAACGAAACGAAATATTTCGATTCATCAATTTACTACGTTCAACTCTATGTGTTCCTCTATCCGTGGAGTACATTCAATGTACAGAAATGGCTATAACAGAGTTTCTTTTATTCATATTAACAGCTGCTCTAGGAGGAATGTTTTTACGTGGTGCTAATGGCTTGATAGCTTCAGAATGTTTCAGTTCATGTTCTTATCTATTATATTGATATACTAAGAGAGATGTACGCTCCAACCCAATGAGGCTACTATGAAATATTTACTTATGGGTGGGGCAAGTTTTTCCATTCTGGTCTATGGTCTTTCTTGGCTATATGGTCTATCCGGGGGAGAGATTGAGCTTCAATAAATAGTAAATGGTCTAATAGATACACAAATTTAGAACTCTCCAGGAATTTGGATTGCTCTTATATCCATAACTGTAGGAATTGGATTCGAACTTTCTCCAGTTCCTTTACATCAATGGACCCTTTACGTATATGAAGGAGTGCGATTCGTTCTACAAATTATTACCTCTATAATAAAATAGAGTGAATAGATTTCTTTCTTTTTTATCAATTTTTATATCTATCAAAACTCTATGGACATGTGGAAAAGATAAAGAAAAGGACTGTTATCCCTACCCCCACTCGGACCAAGACATCACTTTTACCGAAAAAAAGGTTTTTTCAAATATTTTTTGTCAAAATAACAATTAAGGTAAAGCAAGGTCAGAAACAACTAATATCTTTGAATTAACAAAGAGATTTTGTAAGAGGGATTGGTAATACTTTCTATTGATTGAATAGATTTGGTCTTATACATACATACGCGAGGAAGGTAATAAAAAAGGAATCAGATAATTATGTTATTCCTTCTTTATCACTTAGGAACCGTGCGAGATTCGAGTCCCATGCACGGTTCTGAATGAGAGAAAGGAGTGAGGGATCCTCCTTTCAACAATTCTCCCATTCCAGTCGTTGCTTTTCTTTCGCTCCGAAAATAGCTGCTCCAGCCGCTTGAATCGAATCTTCGATGTTCGTTCCTATCTTCATCGAACGAACGCATGGCAATGGATATATATGCACATAGAGATCTATCTATTGAAATATGGATATCTGGTCGCTCCGTTCTATTCAGGAATAGATATAATAGGATCGAACCTGTTCTTTACATATTGTTATTTGGTACCATATTAAATTCTTTAGGCTTCTATTAAATCGAAAAAGAAAAGATGTTCAGTCATCTTCTTTATGTATATGAAATATCCTCCAAATAATGAAAGTAAAAAGAAAAAGAATTGGATTCTATATTATGAACCTATACGACCGATCGATATCAATACTCCAATACGCTATCTCTTACATATATTCTATATATATTGAACATATCCCGATATGTTCAATATATATATGAATCCTATTCATGGAATAGGATTCACTTTCGGGATGCCTTGATGGTGAAATGGTAGACACGCGAGACTCAAAATCTCGTGCTTAATAGCGTGGAGGTTCGAGTCCTCTTCAAGGCATAAAATTTATCATGCTTATTGAATGAGCAATCCAATGGCAAATCTCGTATGAGAATCTCTCAATAGACTGGGATAGATTTCCTTCGTATCTGTTGATACGAGGTATTCCGACAATTACCTACAAGTTAAAGCTGTTAGAATAGGACAGTGGATCACAGGCAGGATCTTGGCGATCTTCTCTATTTCATTTCCGAAATGGTCCACCCTCGTATTATGAAGTATATTTCATTAAGGACACAGATTGAGAAGAATCTGTTAAGGTCTTGCAAGATACATAGATTGACCATATACCCCTCTCAAGATCTTGCAAGATCCGGGGGTTGCAACCGAACCTAAACACTCTATTTACGTTGGATCCTGTGACTCTAGTCCTTACCATGCTTACTCTTACATGGTCGAGATCTCGGAGTGAGAAACCTATCTTAAAATTAAAGATCTATCAAGTCTTTTTTTTTCCTCTAAATACTTACTATTCTTGGACAATACCAGGAAAGGATTTCTTATAGGATCTTAAATCGGAGCATATGTAGAACTTCTCATTGGTTTCCACGACCCTACTGCCCGGTTCATTTTGTTTTACTTACTTCCATATTCCATTGCTCTTTCATCGATGATTACAGATTCTCCCGGCTGATGTTAAATTTGAATCCTGTTGTATGAATTGAGTGTTCAATTTCATTTGGAAAAAGACATTTCTTATCCAACAATGTCTTTGTCAGTTGATCCAATAACATTCTGTTAGATAGGAACAGATTTGATAAATATTGATAACTCTCGGATAGAGTATTATAAAGAAAAGATTCATTAGATAATAAACTATTGGTTCCGAGCCATCTTTGGCGATGAATTAACGATTCGAAGCGGTCAACCTTTTCTCTCGGATTTTCGATCAACCAACGTTGATATGTAAATAGAGGAGAATATGGCTGCATACGTTCCAATTGGATACTAATTGCTTGAATGCGTTTGAAATCCTCGATATGTTCCTTTCCTATAGGTTTCCACTCATTCATTATAAAAACCGAATTGGTCATGGATTTTGAATTATATCTACGAAAAGCACCTTGGAGACTTTTTTTAGGGAAAAAACCATATTTTGATGCTCTTCTCATTGAACTATGAGTAATATAAAGCCTTTTTAGCAGTTCTTCATTTGCGAAAAATTCTCGGCGTGAAAACACAAGGCGCTGCTCTTGAAATAGGAAGGAATCCCAAAGAAATCGTCTTCCTAAAAAGAACAATGGTTTCTTGGAGGGTTTATATTGCATCGAATATTCTATAGAAATTTGAGATCTTCCTCTCTGCTTTTCTTTAACCGATCCGAACTTATACGAAGATCCCAACTCATTGGGTCTTATTGTACGATCGAATCGATTACTGCGAAAAAAACTAAGACGCCAGATCCTAGGAGCCCAAACTACTTTACTGATCAATTCTTCATCCGTATCCCTATCCATTTGTTTTGCGCCGAGAGTTTCTTGTATAAACTTCAATTCATATTCTTTCAGAAATCGTATAATATCTAGATTATTTCTCGTTTTGGGCTGAGGAACAAATGTAATTTGATCCTTATCGGACTTACCCCGACATATTCCTGACCATGGAAACTCCACCAGAAGACTTTCTAAAAGACTAGAAGCTAGATAAAAATCATGCTCAGCGAATCTATCTAGAGGAATCCAATTCTCTCTATTTCGTTCCGATATAGACCAAGAATCTCGAGCCGCTGATCCGGCCAAGCAACCCAAAATATGGGGGAGTATAGTTAATTCCTTCATAGTTGTTTCGGCAATCGAAGGTTCTAAATACCATTCGGACAAATAAGAAAACCTTTTCTTCCATAATTCCTTTTTGGTAGATAGAGAATTCATGGGAGAATTCCTTCGAAGTGTATTTTGTATAACAGCCTTTCCTACCTTGTAGATAAGTATTTTGTCATTTTGATCGGATCCATCCATAGATTTAGAATTCGAAATTTGCTTATGAAGAGCTAATCGAATTGTATTAGTGTCTATAACTGATTTCTTTCGGGTAATACTAATTAATAAGGCTTCATTGACCAGTGCTGTTAGATCTCGTGCATCACAACCTATGGTTCTAGATGCACATTCATTGGAAGAGGACCACTCTTTTTCCGAGTAGAACCCTTTCATACCTAAAAGAATAGGAAGTACCATTCGTCGTTGTAGGTTAACAAGCATTCGAATATTGATCGATCTATCTAATCGATTTGGAGATATTAGAGCTGGATCCACTTTTTGGGGGATATGAGTCGAAGCAATAACAAGAATATTTCTAAGAGAATCTTTATCTCTAGAGATATGGTGCAGTAATAAACCAAGGAAAGACTCAGTTAAGTCTAAACCAAGAGTCAGGTCATTGACATTCAGTTCATGAATGTTTGGAATCCAAATTATGCAAGGAGACATTCTTTTCGCCAATTCAAAGGTAAGATGGAATTGTTGCATTTTTTCTGTCACCAAATTCTCAAAATCAGGATCAATACTTTGAGTATCAGGGTAATTTAAATATTGACCAGACAAGAACTTGTCCAGAGATATTTTGATTAAAGGAACATAAGAGTCTGTTGCTATACTTTTGACCAAACAGGATTGACCAGTTTCTATAGGAGCTATCAGTAAAATCCCTTTGGAAAGTAATGATCCTGAGTGGAGTGAGAAAGGGGTTATATTCAATGCGGGATTGGTTTGAATAAATATTTGTGAAGAGGTAATCTTCTGACAAAAAGCAAGGAATACCGATCTTTCTGTTAAACAAAATTGATCAAACTCGTAATTCATTAGATCTTTTTGATAAGTGTAGGCCACATATTGTAAGTAAATAATTCCCGGCTGTCCAGTGATTAGAGAACCCGGTTCCTTCTTGAAATTCTGACTGTAAGTAAAATTCAATCCATATTGAGAAATGTTTCTTCCTGTCATTAGAAACTGAACTAGTAATTCTATCTCTTTTTCGGATATATCCATGCTGGAACACCATCTGTTCAACTCTTTTATTCTAGTTATGGGCAAATTAAGCTTTCTATTCTTCATCTTCCTCTTGATAGAAGAAGAGCTGGATGTGTCCCCTATATCAGAGAACAAGAGAGTCATTTTTTGCAACTCTATCACGTACGACGGATCCTTTAAATACTTGATGAGTTCAAAGTCTATCTTTAATTTGATAAAGATTAAGGAAATCACTTGAAAATATTGAAGAACACAATACCCAAAAAAGACGACAAAAGGGATAAGAATCCAATATTCATACCCCCGAGCATTTAATAATCTCAGATGTGCCCATATTAATGGAACTGATGAATTAGTTTCTTCTATTAAAAAATCCTCGCAGGAAGATAAAGCAGAATCCAAAGGATTATTTAGAAACAAAAAATTATTCAGAAGATTCGTTCTGAATCTAAAAATCAATTTGAAAAGATTCGTTCTCAATTTCCATTGTATAGGTTCCCACAATAAATTCAATTTATGCATAATATTATGCTGACTATCTCGCAAAATCGATACAAATGGATTACTGCCATGTAGTAATATCTCCGGAAGAGTATCTAAAAGAATATTTTCAATATATTTACACCATGCAGAAGTAAAAAACCATGGCATATATTTTTTGAACAAATCCCATTTTGAAAAAATACTATCTATTCGATAGAACCTATACATCTCCTGTTTCTTAACACATTCATTAAAACGCGGTGATGGTAGAATATTCCGTTCCTCTTGAGATGAATTGGAAACGGTACTCCTCCCATCTATGCCTTCGTTTCCAATTATGTTTTGAAAACTTTCGGTTACAAACCAATCTTGAATACGATGAAACATTTCCTGGTTCTTTTTGGGAAATATTTCGGATAGTAAATCATCTTTATAAGATTGAGTTTCAATAAGACCCGTGTTTGAACTGAAACTCTTTTTAAGGTACTGATCGAGGTTGTTTTCTTCTGAATCGGATCTATTGAAAAAAGACTGGCAAAAAGTTTTTTCCAAATTGACTATTTGTTCTTTTGTTAAAGGCGTTGTAGAAATATCTTCGATCGAGGAAAGATATCTCTTGTCACGAACGAATGGATTCAATCGAGTTAGTAAATTGAAGGATCTGTACAAGTCATAGATTAATACAAATGTTTGGTCACCACTTCGTTGTCGTTGTAAATATTTAGGTAATAATATGTTAGATACTTGTGACTTGATGAATGAAATAGTCTCTTTCTCCGAGTGAACGGTTCCTATTTCACCAATGGGCAAAGAAGAGAGATTGTTGTGGATGGGTAAAAGATTGAATAATTGTCCATATGTAAGATTCTTCCTTTTTATATTAATTCTTTCCATATAAGAAGGTAATCTCTTCCTATAATTTGACCGAGGATGATGCAAATAATCAAAAAATTGGAGCGTATTTGCTCCGTGAAAAGAAGCTCTCAATGAGCTCTGATCAGATAGTTTCACGGGATTCAACCAATTGTATCGATCGTTGGATATCGTCGAAAAATCAGTGTTATCGAACGATTCCATGCGATTCTTTTCATTATCGAATAAGTCAATAATCCATGGATTAATCGGTATCTCATTCGGAACAAATGGTGCAATTGTTCCTTCATCGATCAATAATTTTGATCTTTGTGAAAGATTATGGTCATCCAAAAGAAAGGGTTTGAATGTTTTGAAATGAACGATTAGAGCACCAATTGGATCCAACAACTCATTTAATCGTTGATAATTAAGACTTTTTAGCTCATTAAAGCGAAAATCCAAAATCGAAATGAAAATATCGAACTTAGAATTGAACTTCGAAATGATATCGAACTTCGAATTTAAGATCTCCACAGTAATTTCAAAAAGGGAAGAAAACTTTGAATAATCTTTTTTGTTGGGATTTACAGACCAACCAATTGAATCTTGATTAGTATTAGTACATGATTCAATTGGATCGAACACTATTTGAAAATAGTTTTGTTTAGAAAAAACATGTTTCAAATATTTCATAAAGTATTCGGTCTGATTGGACCATTTGTACACATTCAAATTCCGATTGATATGTTTATCCGTTCGAATAATAGAATGGTTGAACCATTCTCTCTGACTTTTTCTCCAACTGGATGAATGCCGGTCAATTGTATTTTTCGTTACATTATTCAAACTTTCATTTGCTATCCAATTTGTTCGAATTTGATCCTTTAAATTGCGACTTAACCTGCTCATAAAATAGAATCTATTGAATGCATTTTCTGAATACCCGGCAATCTTATACCGAATTGATTCATACCAATTGAAAGCTTCAGTTCTATAATCGTTAAGAGGGGTTCCTATCTCCAAGCGATTTTTGGAATTGATTTGGCTTAATTCTTTGTCGATTATTTGATCTAAATATTCATCCTCTTTATCAGTAATATTAAGGAGGACCCATAAAGATTTATTATTCAATTTCTCTCTGTGGTTAAAGATCCGATTCGATCTCAACGATCCATTCTTGTTGAGTTCATATAATGGATTCATGTTATAATCAATATCAAAAGAAATTTGATAATGAACCTTACTAGGCTTAGTTATTGATAGAGTGAATTGATCTGTTATTTTCAGAACAATTTTTTTCGTTTTCAATCTCAAATTGTTGAGCCATATGTATTGTCCTTTGCTTTGATCACAGAATGCAGAAGATAGATTCCAAGGCAGAGTAAAATTCCATTTTATAGATTGAATACAGTCGGATCGGTTCATATAACTTGGCTTTCTAAGAATAGTACATCCGGGATCTGATGAAATAGCACAATTCGAGGAAGGATTTTCAATTTCAAAATATGTTTTTATCTTCCATAGATCAACTATCCTATTCATTAATGAATAGGATTTTGAATTCCTTAAATCTTGGAAAAAAACATCTTGTTGCCTTTTCAATAAGTTGAAATTTTTAATGGGCTTCTTAGTAGCACTAGGACCACCCATACACGGTTCATCTATTGGCAATATGTAAGAACAAAAATAACGAATTGATTTTGTAAAATTATCAATGAATCTTTTCCTTTCCTTCAGAAAGGAATTCTCGTCCATATATCTTGGATCTTTTGTAAATAATTCTTTCGCCCAAGAGATTGGAGAATATTCTGAGAAACACTTTGAGGACAAATCTGATTCTTTTTTTGTTTGTTCTCTTTCAATAGAAGAAAGATCCCAAAGAATTGATCTTTCTCTTTGTTGCTCAATCTCTGTTTTATTTCTTGTGAATGGATCTTCACAAAGATCTTTTTCAGGTTCCCAATACTCATTTTCGGTTGAACTGAGAGTCGAATCGATCTTCGAATTGATATCTTTTTCATCCTTCTTCGAATGAGTTTCACTCGGTCCTTGATTCTCCGCGATCATCTCATCCTTCTTGTTAATGTTCCTGTCATATCCTGAATTGAAACTAATGGGATTGGAATGCTCTATGGATCGATTGTAAGATCTTTTCAATTGGAAAGACAGGAAAAGATGCGGAAATATAAACCAATTTTTGTTTAAAGGTTTTAAATATTCTTCCGATGTCTCATTTCCGAGTTCCATAAAGTTTATATGTATAGGAAATAGTTTCATCAAACAGAAATTTTTTCTCTCGA